TATTCAATCTAGATTCTAATATAATTCATAATATTTCTTTTTTTTATATAAATATATAATAACAAATTACTAAAAAGATTAATAAAAAAAAGAAAATATACGAAGAAATTCGTCCACCCCCCACATATTTGATAGCTTCGCCCATAAAAAAACTTGAAATCCCAACTCCATTTGGAATTCCATCAATTATTTGTCTATCAAAAAAATAATTGAATTTAGCTAACTTTCTTACACTCGCAATTAAAGATACTTCAAAGAAAGCATCTATATAACCACGATTATATGACCAATCATATATAACATTGATTATCTTATCAGGAATAATTTTTTTAGTAACACTTTTTTGAAATAAATTCAATACGTTCAAGTTTTGTAAAGAAGAAAAAACAGGTTTATAGAGAAAAGACGCTATCAATATTCCGAAAAAAGCTATACTCACCGAAAAAGTTGCATTTGTAAAAAATTCATACCAATCGACAGAATTCTTTGAATTTGGATGTAAAAGGTCTATAGACGGAATTAACAATTTGGATAAGATATCCAAATCTATTCCATCTTGGCTGAAAGAAATTCCAATGGACCCAACGAAGAAAGTAAATAATACTAATACAAGCATAGAAAATAGCATAGTATTGTCAGATTCATGAGGATAAAAAAAGGGAATGTTTTTAGTACCAAAATAGGTACTCTCAACAAAAAGACGTTTTATGCTTTTGACATTTCGATTAATTGTATTTGAATATTTCCTCTTCCGAAAAAAAGAAGTCCTTTCATTATTATTCATTGTTAATAAACCTAATAAATGAATTTTCTTTTTTAATTTCTTTTTTCCTTCTTTGCCCCATAAAGATATTGAATAGAATGAACTATTTTTCTTTCCGTTGAAATTTTGAAAATGAACGTTTAAATATCCTTCAAAAACTAGTAAATAGATTCGAAACATATAAAATGCAGTTAATCCTGCTGTGGAACAAGCTATTATTGCGAAAATCGGTGAATACAACCAACTATCATTAAGAATCTCATCCTTGGACCAAAAACAAGCAAAAGGTGGAATACCACAAAGAGAAAGTGTACCTATTAAAAAAGCGGTTTTTGTAATTGGCGCATGTTTTGTTAAACCGCCCATAAGAACCATATTTTGACTTTTATCTGGAGAATATCCAACAATTGCTTCCATTGAATGGATAATGGATCCAGATCCTAAAAACAACAATGCTTTTGAATAAGCATGAGTAATCAAATGAAATAAAGCGGCTCGATAAGAGCCCATACCTAAAGCTAACATCATATAACCCAATTGAGACATTGTAGAATAGGCCAAATTTTTCTTAATATCTTTTTGAGCAATAGCTAAAGTTGCTCCTAATACTACTGTTATTATACCTATCAAAGCTATTCCACTCATTATGAAGGGTATAACTGTGAAAAGGGGAAGAAGCCGAGCTACAAGAAAAATTCCTGCTGCTACCATAGTAGCAGCGTGTATAAGAGCCGAAATAGGGGTCGGCCCTTCCATAGCATCCGGTAACCAGACATGAAGAGGGAATTGGGCAGATTTCGCAACTGATCCACAAAATAATAAGAGGGCGCAGAAAGTAACAAAAAAAATATTAACCTCATTCTTATAAATCAAGTTATTAAATATTTGAAATAAATCCCGAAATTCCAAACTACCCGTTATCCAATAAAGACCTAAAATTCCTAATAATAAACCAAAATCCCCTACACGATTAGTTACAAATGCTTTTTGACAAGCCTTTGCCGCAATAGGACGTGTAAACCAAAAACCTATTAATAGATAAGAACACATTCCAACCAATTCCCAAAAAATATAAACTTGTATCAAATTGGAACTTGTAACTAATCCCAGCATTGAAGTATTAAAAAAACTCAGATAAGTAAAAAACCTCAAATATCCTTTATCATGAGACATATAATTATCACTATAAAAAAGAACCAGAATACCAACAGTAGTGATTAATATTGACATAATAGAAGTAAGTGAATCGAACAAGTAGCCAAACTCTAAAGAAATATCATTATTTATAGTCCAAGACCATACATATTGATAGATTGAACTGTTCTGGATTTGATGAATAGATAGATCGATCGAAAAAATCATAACTATTATTAACAATAAAATACTAGGAAAAGCCCACATACGGCGAAGATTTTTTGTTGCCGTGGGAAAAAGTAGAAGTCCTACCCCTATTAAAATAGGAACTGGAAGTGGGAGGAAAGGTATGATCCATGAAAATTGATGTGTATATTCCATACAAAAAAAAAATAAAGAATAAAAAATATTTTGATTCTTAATGAATTTTCTTTCTTATTCGTTTGTTTTATCTCTTTTGTAAAGGGTTCGGTTAATAAAAAGTGGATATATAAATAGAATTTGAGATTTTTTTTAATTATTCTGAATCGTTGCACAATACTTCCAATATCCCAAAGTACAAAGTAAAAATAGACCAATAACCAAATGAAATTCGAATATATATTATTATTTTATATTAAGAAATCTTAATTACTATTTAGAATTACTATAGTTAATAATAATATTTTATATTAAGAAATATAAAATTACTATTAATAATAAATTATATATATTATAATAAAAATAAATAAAAACGAAATTTGTAAAATTAAAATTATTATCTATAGACTGAGGATAAATAATTACACCAAAACTAAGAACATTCCTTTCTTTTGCTATACGAATGAATCAGAAAAAACATATGAAATGACCCGATAAAATAATCTTCTTATTATTAAGAAACATTAGTTCATTTTTGAACTAATTGATACATTACAATTACATTACAATAAAAGGAGATCTAGATATATATGTTTGGAAAGATTTTGAAAAGGTTTCTAATATTCAATGTTTTTACTTTAGATAGAAATAGAAAAAAATAGGAAGGATAGCTAAAACGACATATGGCTAATTAAAGAATATTTCTTTTTCATTTACAGAACAAATGTCTTTCACATCGAACTATATCAATGAAAAAATTATCTTAATTATATGGCAGTTCCAAAAAAGCGCACTTCTATATCAAAAAAAAAAATTCGTAAGAATTTTTGGAAAAAAAAGGGATATTGGACAGCATTGAAAGCCTTTTCATTAGCGCAATCCATTTTGACAGGTAACTCAAAAAGTTTTTTTTGTAACAAATAAAAATGTTGCAATAATCTGAATTAGCTCGATTCAAAGAGTATTCTTTATATTCTTTATTATTATTAGTATAATAATAATAAAGAATATTTAGTAATATAATAATATTTAATATTGACCATATATTCAGCATATATTATAATATATGCTGAATATATAATCTAAATTTTTTAGAATGTAGTGTAATAGTAATAATAATAATAGATATAGAAATTAACGTTAAGGATTTCATTGAAAAAATGGAAATGCATTTCTTTAGAGTCATAAAATGAATGAAATAATTAAAAAATGAGTCATAAACAACTACAACAAAATGTTTTTTTCATTCATTCCTAGATTGAAGTATGAATTTATAGTATAGAATTACAATAATAATAGAATTCTTCAAATTTTTTAATGTTTAGTAAACAAATGTACTAAATTAATATTCAAATTCCACGTTAATTGATTCTTTTAATCTCGACGATTGACTAATGAATCGGTTATTATGATTTCGAGTAAGCCGCTATGGTGAAATTGGTAGACACGCTGCTCTTAGGAAGCAGTGCTAGAGCATCTCGGTTCGAGTCCGAGTAGCGGCATGGCATCCTATTCTATATTCTAAAAGAATAAGTCCTATAATGAATTCAATTCCCGATTCCTATCCTAGTATTCATACCTTTTTTATTTTCATTATAGATATTTATTTTCATTATATATATATATGATATTTTCAACTTTAGAGCATATATTAACTCATATATCGTTTTCGGTCATATCTATTGTAATTTCAATTCATTTAATAACCTTATTAGTAAACGAAATCGTAGGATTATATGATTTGTCCAAAAAAGCCATGACAATAACTTTTTTCTGTGTAACGGGATTGTTAATTACTCGTTGGTTTTTTTCGGGCCATTTACCATTTAGTGATTTATATGAATCCTTAATCTTTCTTTCATGGGGTTTTTCCATTTTTCATATGGTTCCTTTTTTTAAAAAGGATAAAAACCTTTTAAGTACAATAATCGCACCAAGTGTTATTTTTACCCAAGGCTTTGCTACTTCAGGTCTTTTAACCAAAATGCATCAATCCGTAATATTAGTACCCGCTCTACAATCCCATTGGCTAATGATGCACGTCAGTATGATGATATTCGGATATGCAGCTCTTTTATGTGGATCGTTATTATCAGTGGCTATTTTAGTCATTACGTTTCAAGAAGTAATCCAAATTCTTGGTAAAAGCAAGAATTTGGATTTTTTAAATAAATCATTTGATTTTGCTGAAATCAAATACATGAATATGAATGAACGAAAGAATGTTTTACGAACAACTTTTTCTTCTAGAAATTATTACAGGTCTCAATTTATTCAACAATTGGATCGTTGGGGTTATCGTATTATTAGTCTAGGTTTTCTCTTTTTAACAATAGGCATTCTTTCAGGAGCAGTATGGGCTAACGAGGCATGGGGATCATATTGGAATTGGGATCCGAAGGAAACTTGGGCCTTTATTACGTGGACCATATTCGCGATTTATTTACATACTAGAAAAAATAAAAAATTAGAAGGTGTAAATTCTTCAATAGTGGCCTCTATAGGATTTCTTATAATTTGGGTATGTTATTTGGGGATCAATCTATTAGGAATAGGACTACATAGTTATGGTTCATTTATATCTAATTGAATTAAAAAAATGAGTAACGAACTTAACCTGAGAAATAAAAATATGGAAAGCATATATATATACTTTCCATAAATTCAACTTCCCAAAAATCGTCGAGAACCCTTTGAATCATTACATTACTTGATTTTAAGGGTTCTCACAAACAACAAACATATTCGATTACAATTCAATTTTTTTTTTTAAGTGAATCTAACATAAAAATCTTTGTCCAAAGGTTTTTTTTCTCTTTTTTATTTATTGGTTTTGTTTTATTCATTTATTCAAGAAAACTATCTATCAAAAATTAGATAGAATAGCTTCAACTTTCTCAACCGAGAATGAGAAAATGAAATCTGGATAAATACCAATACCTATTACGGGTATAAGGATAGAAATAGAAATAAATAATTCTCTCGGCCCAGAATCAAAAAAATAAGAGTTTGGTGTATTAAAAAACTTGTATCCATAGAACATCTGCCGTAAGATAGATAATAAATAAATAGGAGTTAATATCATTCCAATTGCTGTTACAAAAGTAATTAGTATTTTCATCATGAAAAGATATTTTTGACTAGTAATTATTCCAAAAAAAACTATCAATTCTGCAACAAAACCGCTCATGCCCGGTAATGCAAGAGAAGCCATCGATAAGATAGTAAAAATCGTGAATATTTTTGGCATTGGGATAGCCATTCCGCCCATTTCGTCAAGATTAAGAAGACGTAGTCTATCATAACTAGTTCCTGCCAAGAAAAAAAGCGCAGCGCCAATAAATCCATGAGATATTATTTGTAAAATGGCCCCGTTGAGCCCAGTATCACTTATGGAACCAATTCCTATAATAAGGAAACCCATATGAGATACCGAGGAATAAGCTATTCTTTTTTTTAAATTACGTTGACCAAAAGATGTTAAAGCAGCATAGATTATTTGAATAGAACCTAATATCATTAACCAGGGGCAAAATATGGAATGAGCATGGGAAAATAATTCCATATTAATTCGAACCAACCCATATGCTCCCATTTTTAATAAGATTCCGGCTAAAAGCATACAAGTGCTGTAATGTGCCTCTCCGTGGGTATCTGGTAACCATGTATGTAAGGGTATAATCGGCGATTTGACAGCAAAAGCAATAAGAAATGCCATATAGAATATTATTTCTAGCGCCACAGGATACGATTGATTAGTTAATGTTTCAAAATTTAATGTTGGTTCATTCGAACCATATAAACTGATACCCAGAATTCCCATTAATAAAAAAACAGAACTTCCCGCAGTGTACAAAATAAACTTTGTAGCTGAATACAAACGTTTCTTTCCTCCCCACATGGCTAAAAGTAGATAAACGGGAATTAATTCCAATTCCCACATGATGAAAAAAAGTAAAATGTCTCGAGAAGAAAATAGTCCTATTTGACCGCTATACATTGCTAACATCAGGAAATAGAATAATTGGTATTCTCGAGTAACTGGCTGAGCCGCTAACGTGGCTAAAGTGGTGATAAATCCCGTTAGTAAGATAGGTCCTATAGAGAGTCCATCTATTCCGAAGCTCCAGTAAAAATCAAAAAAATTGATCCATTTATAATTCTCCGTTAGTTGGATTAGTGGATCATCCAATTGGAAATGATAACAAAATGCATAAGTTGTTAGAAGGAGATCAATTAAGCATATACAAATGCTATACCACCTAATTACCTTATTTCCCCTATGAGGAAATAAGAAAATTAAAGAACCCCCGACTATTGGCAAAACTACAACTATTGTTAACCAAGGAAAATAATTCGTGATAAAAATAAGATACACTTGGGCCAGAAAAGCCCGCGCTCAAAATAGAAAAAAATCTTTTCTATTTTATTTTGAGCACGGGTTTTTGCCAGTAAAAAAACGTATTCGTGTGGTGTTTTTTGAAACGTATCAATAACCTAGACCCATACTTCGAGTTGTTTCATTCCCTAAATAAACTCGAACACTTAAGAAATCCGTCGGACAGGCGGACTCACATCTCTTACAACCAACACAGTCCTCTGTTCTTGGGGCAGAAGCTATTTGCTTAGCTTTACATCCATCCCAAGGTATCATTTCTAATACATCTGTGGGACAGGCTCGGACACATTGAGTACATCCTATACATGTATCATAAATCTTTACTGAATGTGACATTGTATCTATAGTAATTTTTGAACATCAAAAATGAAAATTATCGATCTAGTAAACTCCTAAATGAATCATATATTTATACACCAGATGAATCAATGATTTGTCAGAATTTTTCTAATCAAAATAGACGTCTAGATAAATTGAAAAGAACGAAGAGAGGAGGACCAGGATACTTTGATTGCTTATTATTTCGTTTTGCAAACGCAAACATGATCATACGTTGTGTAGCATACATGCTAATTTGAATTGATAAATATTACACTATTCCAAATTCTACTTTTGAGTAATTATGATTAATGCTATTTATTCAACAAATTTGATTGATTGATACGGGTTGATTTTCTGTTACGAGAAATGGAAGAAACAATAGCCGGTCCAATAGCTGCTTCAGCGGCTGCAATAGCTATAACAAAAATGGAAAAAATATTTCCTTTTAATTGGCGATTATCAAAAAAATCGGAGAAAGTTACGAGATTTATATTAACTGCATTCAGTATAAGTTCAAGACACATAAGGGCTCTAACCATATTTCGGCTCGTGATCAATCCATAGATACCAATAGAAAATAAATAGGCACTCAAAACAAGTACATGTTCGAGCATCATTGAACAACTCCTTATCAATTTTGATTCATTTCAATATGAACAACAATTCAACAGATTCGATTGACTAAAGAATATAACAAGTCTGGAACAAAAGAATATATTAGCAATCGGCAATAAAAAAAAAATTGAATCTGGATTTATATTGCTAGTTCTCTATTCTCTAAAGATTTATTACTGGCGAGCTACAACAATTGCACCTATCAAAGCAACTAAAAGAATTATTGAAATGAGTTCAAATGGAAGAAAAAAATCTGTTGATAAATGAATTCCGATTTGTTGACTAGTACTTATCAAATCTTGCTCAATAATCTGATTTGGTCTTGTAGTCCAAATAATTCCGTACCATGATGTATCTGGAATAGTAGTTATTAGTGAAACAAAAATACTTGTACAAACCATCAAAGTAATCCCATCTCCAACGGTCCAAAGATGAAAATCGTCGTAATATTCTGAACTATTCATGAACATCACAGCAAATATGATTAAAATGTTAATAGCTCCCACATAAATAAGTAGCTGTGATGCAGCTACAAAATGGGAGTTTGATAAAATATAGAATAAAGATATACAAACAAGAACCAGTCCCAACGAAAAAGCAGAAAAAATTGTGTTGGTAAGTAATACTACTCCTAGACTTCCTAATACAAGACCCGATCCCAGAAAGACTAAAAGAAAATCATGTAGCGTTTCAGGCAAATCCATTATATGTAAAAAAAAGACAAAGAAATCGAAATTTCATGACCTTATTGATATGACCAGGAAAAAAATTTTATATACTTCAATTTATCTTTACATTAAAAAAACCCTACGGAGTTTGAATTGATATAGGTACAGTTATATAATCAATGTCATTCCAGTCTTTATACGAAAGAGTAGTTTGAAAATATACTAAAACGAAAGTATAAAAGTCTATATAACTATTTAATATTGAAAATTTATATAATATATTTAATTTATATTATCTATTCTATTGAAAACATAGATTTCTATAATCTAGAATAGAATATAGAATATTTCTAATCTGATATCTAAATATTTATTAATTTTTTTATAATATTTTTATTTTATATAATATAATAATATATAATTATTATTATATTATTTATTCTATCTATACATATATATTTTTATATTATTATATATTATATGATTTTTTTTATTAAGAATTGTATTTAATTATAAAAAATTTTATTTATTAATTTGAATTGTTCGAATTGTATAATCATCAATTACTGACATTGGTAACCGGCCCAAAGCAATTTGATTATAATTCAATTCGTGACGATCATAAGTCGAAAGTTCATATTCTTCAGTCATTGATAAACAATTTGTTGGACAATACTCAATACAGTTACCACAAAAAATACAGATTCCAAAATCAATACTGTAATTAAGCAATCGTTTCTTTCGAATATCAGTTTCCAGTTTCCAATCAACAACGGGTAAATCTATAGGACATACACGAACACATACTTCACAAGCAATGCATTTATCAAATTCAAAATGGATTCGACCGCGGAAACGTTCCGGTGTGATTAATTTTTCATAAGGATATTGAATAGTTACAGGTAAACGATTTGCGTGAGATAAGATAATCATGAAACCTTGACCAATGTACCTTGCAGCTCGGACTGTTTGTTGACCATAATTCATGAACCCAGTTACCATAAGGAACATATCGTAAATATCTATGAATATTTTTGTTTTATTTCTTTCTCTTACATATAGAAGATCAATCTTTTTTTATAGTGAAAACAATTGAGACGAAGTTGTTAATAATAGATTACCGAGAGAAATAGGTAAAAGAAATTTCCATCCAAGATTTAATAATTGATCCATTCTTAGCCTAGGCAAAGCCCATCTTGTTATGATAGAAAGGAATAAGAAAAAATAAGTTTTAGCTAATGTAATAAAGAGATCAATTGTAGTTCCAAAAACTCCATATGTTTTATTTATTTCAAAAAACTCAGAAACGAATACGTACGGAATAGATATATTGGAACCACCCAAGTAAAGAACTGTGACAAATAATGAAGAAATTAATAGGTTTAAATAGGAAGCAACGTAAAATAAACCAAATTTGATACCGGAATATTCTGTTTGATAACCCGCTACTAATTCTTCTTCTGCTTCTGGTAAATCAAAAGGTAATCTTTCACATTCTGCTAGCGAAGAAATTAAAAAAACGATGAAACCCATAGGTTGACGCCACAAATTCCATCCCCAAAAACCATATTTTGATTGCGCATCAACTATATCAACTGTACTTAAACTGTTAGATAATCCTAGTCGGTGATAACATTACTGTTCTCATCTCTATTACAGAACCGTACATGAAATTTTCACCTCATACGGCTCCTGGAAAGCCTTCAGTAAATCTAAGGACCGGGCCGATTATTGATCTCTTCTTGATATATCCCTAAGAGAGATAAGATTCAAATCTATCGGACGGTTCTGAATTAGACCAATTCAATTCTGTCTGTTAAAAATAAAAAATTAAATAAGTAAAGATAAATCCATTTTAATATTTCAATTTAACTTCTGAATTGATCTCATCCCTTAAAAATCAAATTTTGAATTTCTTGAGTAATAATAGAATTATTCAATAAAATACTCTTTTAGAATTATCAATAACCCTCAGAATTCATTTTCAATTACGAAAAAGAATTACACATTAGTTTCTTAATTATGACATGAATTGAATCTCCATGAATATGTATATAAGAAATACGAAATCAAAAACGAAAGGGAAATCGCTTTTTCGTTTTTGATTTCTTGTGTTTTTTCGTTCCTATTCTTCTTTTTTTTTTGCTATTAAAAAGGGACTTAAAAAATTTCAAAGGATTTTTTCGTTCCTGATAGTAATTTATTTAATAAGTGGATGGAAGCATACTCTGGATCGGAATTGTGGGGAGTACTGCTTGATTTTTTCTACCAATTTAAAGCCCCAATTAGTATTCTTTTTCTATTATGCGTAAATTCTCTTTTGGATAATTTACAAAATCTGCGTTACTAATCCTTTGTGTATCTTGGTGTTTCTAACCATCCACTCTTTTTTTATTAACCCCCTTATTTTATGTTAATGCATCTATGATAATTCATACAAATGGTAACTAAAACTCTATAAGGTTGGTCTTTTGAGCCCGCTTCAAAACAGGATGACTAATTATCCAATCTTGGGTTAAATGGCCTCTTCTGTTTATAATTCACTTCATTCTTATACATAGAAAATGAGACTCAATATTTTTACTACCATTTTAAATCATCATACTAACTATTAACTAGAAGTAATATCGTATTCTGAAATTCTATTCAATAGAAGCTGTTTTATTTCACTCATATAACTATCTGATTTAGTTCTTCAATCCTAATTGTGAAAAATAAATAAAATTAAGATAATGAAAGTATCTATTTAATTTATTCGACTCCTTTCCTATATAGTAGTATAAGTATAAAGAGAGGAGGATAGCAATAGCATCGAATAGTCCTTTCTGTTTCAACGAATCGCACGTAGAGATATTGATAAGACACATAGAGTTAATGGTATTTCATAACTAATCGATTGAGCAGCAGCTCGTAGACCACCCAAAAAGGAATATTTATTATTCGACCCATATCCTGACATAAGAAGTCCAATGGGAGCAATACTCGAAATCGCAATCCATAAAAAAACACCTATATTGAAATCAGATAAAATAAAGTTATAGCCAAAAGGAATTACTGAATAGCTTAGTAGAATTGATATAACTGATATGGATGGTCCAATACTGAATAAACGAATATCTCCCCTAGATGGAATAAGATTCTCTTTGAAAAGGAGTTTTGTTCCGTCTGCTAGAGCTTGAAGAACTCCAAAAGGACCCGCGTATTCGGGTCCAATACGCTGTTGTATCCCTGCAGATATTTCTCTTTCTAACCATACAATTGCTAGTACACTTATTGTGATTCCCAATATAAGAATCAAAATAGGTACAAGTACCCATAGAATTCCATAGACTTCGTTTAAAGATTCCAATCCGGAAAAAGAATGGATATCTTGGATTTCCGTTGTATCTATTATCATTTCAACGATCAATTTCTCCCATAATGATATCTATGCTACCTAGTATTGTCATAATATCAGCCAATTTCATTCTTTTAACTAATTGAGGAAGAATTTGCAAATTGATAAAACCTGGTGGACGAATTTTCCATCTCCAAGGAAAACCATTCTGATCTCCTATTAGAAAAATTCCTAATTCTCCCTTGGGAGCCTCAACTCTTACATAAAGTTCTTGTTTCGGCAATTCAAAAGTCGGAGACGATTTTTTACCAATGAATCGATATTCAAAATCATTCCATTTTGGCTCCTTTTCTCTCTCAAAGCAGCGGATTTCTAAATTTTCATATGGCCCGCCGGGAATTGCTTCCAAAGCCTGCTGAATAATTTTAATGGATTCCGTCATTTCACCAATTCGAACTAAATAACGAGCTAATGAATCTCCTTCTTTTTGCCATTGAACTTCCCAATCAAATTCCTCGTAACATTCATAATTATCTACTTTACGTAGATCCCATTCTATTCCGGAAGCCCGAAGCATCGGTCCTGATAAACCCCAATTTATTACTTCCTCTCTACCAACAACACCCACTCCCTCAACCCGTTCTAAAAAAATTGGATTTCGCGTAATAAGGTTTTGATATTCAACAACCCTTGTTAAAAAATAATTGCAGAAATCAAAACATTTATCTATCCAACCATAAGGTAGATCAGCCGCTACGCCTCCGATACGAAAAAAATTATGCATCATTCTCATACCTGTCGCAGCTTCAAATAGATCATATATTAATTCTCTTTCTCTAAAAATATAGAAAAAAGGGGTTTGTGCACCAATATCTGCCATAAAAGGTCCGAGCCATAGTAGATGAGAAGCTATACGACTTAACTCCAACATAATTACTCGGATATAGCTGGCTCTTTTAGGTACTTGAATATTTCCCAATTGTTCCGGTCCGTTTACGGTTATTGCTTCTGTGAACATAGTAGCTAAATAATCCCAACGTGTTACATAAGGCAGATATTGGATAATTGTCCGGTTTTCCGCAATTTTTTCCATCCCTCTGTGTAAATAACCCAATATTGGTTCACAATCAATAACATCTTCACCATCCAGAGTAACAATAAGTCGAAGAACACCATGCATTGATGGGTGCTGAGGCCCCATATTGACTATCATGAGGTCTTTTCTTGTAGCTGGGACATTCATAGGTTTTTCCTCGATTCATTCTTCCATGAATCGTAAAAAAAAAAGTTCATCTAAATTCAGGATCTAATAAATCGAATAATTGAAAATGACTCTTGAAATTAACGAATTTGTGACTCCCTAATACCCAACTGATTTATTAATTTTTTATAACGTATTCGATTTTTCTTTGCCAAATAAGACAGTAGTCGTTGTCGTTTTCCCAGAATTTTACGTAAACCTCTTTGAGATAAATAGTCTTTTCGATGTAATTCAAAATGTGAAGTAAGTCTTCGTATCTTATTAGTGAAATTGATTACTTGAAATTCAACAGATCCAGGGTTTTCTTCTTCTTTTTTGTTTGAAATAACAGGTATAATTGAATTTTTTATCATAAAATAAAATGAAAGCTTTCCTCTCCCCCCCTTTTTGATAGATATTTTTATTGATCAGTAATAGTAATTACACTAATTTTTAATTTTTTATATTATTAATTAAATTATCTTAATTTACTTAATAATTATGAATTTCTTTTTTTTTTTTTCAAATAAAATTAATTACTATGCTTAAGCAATCCAATTCAAATATCTATATAAATACTATATTTATGGATTCACAAAATAAAAAATTCTATTGTCTATTGTATACTTAAAAAAAAAAGAAGACGATTTTTTTGATTCATTTCTATTGTTTCTATCTAAAATCATTGAATTAGTATCAATGATGCGTGTGCGCATTTATAAATATATAAGATATATATTTAAATATATATCTTATCTTCACATATCTTATATGTGAAGATAAGAAATTATTCTATTCTAATTCTAAATAGAAGATAAATGGGAAGATTATCAATCAAATTTTCAATCGCGGATACATATGTATCCTTAATATACTGAAACGGCTTCCATTTTGGGTATCAAACCAATAGCGATTTATACAAGCTAAATCTTCTAATCTATAATTTGGCCAAAGAAAGAATTTGAAATTCATTAGTTTTTTTGTTTCTATATCAAGATCTTTATTTTTAGCCAAAACTTGACAGCCAGTATTTATTTTATTCTCATTGCAATTTATTGTGTTTCTAGTATTTCTAGGATTCAAACAAATTAGAATTCTCAATTCTCTACGGCGTCTATTGGACAAAAGATTTTCAGGAACAAGCAAATCAGTATGATTTTTATCTTTATTTTCTGTTATCTTTTGATTTCTTGTTCTTGTAATGTTTTTATCAAAATTCTTTTTATCAACACGACCTTTTTCTGTATTTCTTTGAAAAAATTGGCGCTTCTTCTTATGAATCAACGATAGGTTTATGGTTTGATACATAAAAAATTGTTCATAGTTTTTTCTAGACAGACGAGCAGGTTCCGCAGAAAATATTTGTTTTTCAATCAATTCTTTAGTGTCCCTAACTCCTGTAAGAGTGAAATCCGTATGATTATGAATCGCCATAGTATCTAGACTTAGTTCTCCCTTTTTTATAGAGATTATAAAAAATTTTTTTAGATTTTTCAATCTAATCAGGAGACAATAAAATTTGATCTGATTCATTATTCTTTCGTGTAATAAATTCTCAAAGTTCAAATAACAACCCAAATACTTGTCTATTAAGAAAGCTTGTTCTCCCTTTAGATCATTGAGGTAGTGATTTCGCTCTATATCTATGAAGTCATTTCGATTTAGACTATTCCAACCATTTTCCCAGTATGAGTCTTCATAAGCTTGGTTTAAGAGAGATAGATATAGACTTACTGGACCCGTATCTGCTTCTTCGTTTGCTCCTTTTAGAATGTCGAAGTCGAATTTAAGATATTTGTTTTTTTTCGTTCCATTTTTCATTTTATTAAAATTAACATCTTTTCCATAAAAAGGGAAAAAAAGGAATTTTATTGGTACGATCCAAGGATTCTTCTTATATGCATCATAAAATTTTGATAATTTTGAAAAGAACCAAAATTTCGATTTCGGATTCGATTTCGGATTCGATTTCGGTTTCGGTTTTGATATAGAACGATTTGGTATTTCTACATTCATTACCATCCAATCAAAATACTTTCTATCCAGATTTTTTTCCATATCTATAATAGCATCTTCTGCTAGATAATTTTTGATAGAGATATCGCCCGTTATATCAAAAAATTCTTTTTTACATGTGTTGTCATTATAAGAAATGGTTTGGTTTTTGTTTGTTTGGAATGGTGATCTATATCCATAAATATATGAATTTTTCTTATCTGCATAATTAAGATATTTATATGACAAAAGATCATATCTATATTGTTTTTTAATTTTTTTTTGAAAATTTAATAAGTCTACTTGTTCGTTTTCGTTTTTGTAAAGAATTAATCGGGTTTTGTCATAGGAATCATAGTTGATTAAATCTTTATTTTGAGCGACACGATGTTTATTGATTCTATTTCTCCAGTTTTGTGGTACTAATCTCGACCAGCTGCTCTCAGGTAAATCATATTGATAATGAACCTTTAACCAATTTGTCCATTGATTCATTACAGAATGGGGACGGTTCTTATGTCTTAATTTTGAATTAAATATTCCTTGTATTCTAAAAAAATAATTCTTTATTTCATCCTTAAGAAAAAAAGATCTTTCATGAGATTCAAAAATAGATCTTAACTTATACTTATATCCGTTAATAACTTGGATTTGGGATAATTTAAAAAATACATATGCTTGTGACAAAGAAGATACGTCACAAGAATTCTCTGAATTCGTATTCGTAATATTACAAGATTTGTGTATAATCGACATAAATGGAATTATACTTTGATGTGTTTTATCAATTCTTTCTACATTTGTTTTTTTATTGGAAATGGATTTAGTTACAATCTTTTTTGTTGATTCAAGAAAAAGTTGTATATTGATCCTAGGAATACCAATGATACATAAAAGAATATCGATGTATACCTTTTCCATGAAAAATTTGAAAAAAGAATATGATTTACGGGTTAATCGAACAATTCTTCTTTGTAATATTTGCAAAATATTTTTTTGTAATTCGAATCTTTTAGCATCAGAAGTTGTTTTGTTAGAATTCAAATTTTTCTCTGAAGTTATAACCCCCCCTTCGTTTGTCATTTTTTCTATTTCTGTTATGATTGTCTTTGTTTTAACATTAAGATCTTTTATCCTTTTTTCTGTCAATGAACTATTTGTCCAATTCATAGAGTGAATTATAACGGGTGATTCGTAAATCATTGGATTATTCTTAGTGATTGTTGAATTTTTGTTGTTTTCACCCAATTCATCTATATTTTTGAATCTAAATAGAATACTTTTGATGTTCCATTTTTCTATTTCTTTTAAGATAGTTACAAACCATTTTTTTCTTTCATTTAAAACTTGTAGAACTAGAAAAAAACGATTTTTGAAATTTTTTTTCAATTGTTTTTTAATTTTTTTTAAAATGGGACCCAAAAATGAAAATGGATTGGGGAAATAATTATCAAGGTACGATTCCACTTGTGTTCCACAAGCTGTTAAAAACCAGAAGTTTTTTTTTTCAGTAGATCTTTTTTTTTTTTCAGTAGATCTTTTTTTTTTTTCCGTAGATCGTAGCTTAGATTTGTGCCAAGGTTTCAAAACAAAAGGAGATAAGATCCTTATCTGAAGACCCTCTGTGAACCAGTTTATTGGAAATTCTTTATGGGATACTGGAACGCCCTGATAGGTGCATTTAATATGCACTTCTTTTTTCCAATCCCTAAAATCTTCTGACCATTCGGGATATTGAAATAATAGTATACGAATGATATTTTTTGTTATTATCAATGAAGGTACTATAATATATTTTCTAATAATTGATTGGATTATTAAAACAAAGCTTCTAATTATTAGACCATAAAGAATGCTCTCCCAGGCCTCTTCTATTTCTCTAAGTCTTTTTTCGTCGTTGTTTTTTTTTTCCTCTTTTTGATCCTCTTCTATCCTTTTCTCAAAAGCCAAATATTCTGAATTGTCTGTACCTTTTTTCCTGAAATATTCTTTCAAATATTGGGATATATCCTCGAAAAGATCAACAAAAAAAAATTTTTGTGTTTTGTCCAAAAAAAGGGGGGAATTGGCATTTCTTTGAAAGAATTTCCAAGTCACTGTTTTACGCCTTAGAGAGCGCATAGATCCTTTGATTATTTCTCGGGAAAAATCCGGTTCGCGTGAATAATTTAGTAAATCCAATTCGTTCTGATCAATATAATCACTATCATCATAGTCATTAGTATTAGTATTAGAAAGATTCATAGCCCCACCAAGATCTTGAGCAATAGTATCTGTTTTACCATTAAAAATCACTATACGTTGGGCGTATCTGCAACGAATCTGAGGTTCCTGTGATACTGCTTCCGTCAGTTCCTCCAATTCGTCGATTAAGCTGTATGACCATCTAGGAACTTTTTTACTGATTTCGTGTATTTTTTGATGGTTCAGATCAGTTTCAATTGTGTCCAATAAGAATTTTTTTTTTCTTTTTTTTTCTTCAGAATATATTTTAACTTGTTCATGTTCTGGAAATAAATAAAGTTTGTCAAAATTCAAACTTGATACTGATTTTTCCGAAAATTTACTTATTAAGTTAAAAAAAAAACCAATTTCATTTAATAATGATTTTCTATCAAATGGATTTATTTTCTGTTCAAATTCGGGATCTGGATAATGACTATTAATAGGAAGAAGGATACCGTGAATCTTATTGATCAAAATGGAATTTGTTTTTTTGTAAATTTCATTTTCAATTGATGGTGACAAATTGTTTGGCATTTGTCCACGAAAGCATCCATTCAAGAAAGGATCATATATTTGAGTTAAGTATTTTCTTTTCTTCTTATCATTACACAATCTAATTCGGTTTTCTAATACATCCATAGGACGAAATTGCTTATCTAGAACTTTAGCCCTTTTATAAAATTCATTGCTTAGTTTCTTTCTTTTTTCTTTATTAGTGGAGCTCCAATAATTAGACAATTCATTATAGGAGATTTTATCTCTTGTGAAGAGATCAATTTTTTTTTCCATGATTTTAAGAAAAGTAGATAAATGAGGTGGATACGTGAAAGATATTCTTTCTTTTCCATCACTTTGACATATATGAAAAAAAAATTGTGAATTTTCATTTCTTACGACATTGTCAAAGTAATCATTTTTGATATATCGCAATGGACGATTCCATCGTTGATAATCGAAAAGAGTAGTTACAATAGGTAGTTGAAGATTCTCCTCTTTCTGGATGTTGTTGAAAGTATTATCTTTTTCAGCAAAAAGATAATGAGAAAGATCTTCTTCCATTTCCGAATCTCTTTCACCATGAAATTCTTCAATTTCATCGTTTTCTTCAATTTCTATCATTTCGTCATTCAAAAAATAAGGAGCCGGTATTCTGCCTAAATAGTGTAAAAAGGTAAAAAATGAAAAAAGAACAAATATTTGACCCACATAATTTCGCAATT